TAAAAATAAGCTAAAATAAGCTTTTGGGTTCATACCCCAAATATAAAGGAAATCCCTTTTTTTAAAAATAAAGTGCCTGATTAAAGGATTATTCTGATAGGATAAATTAAGTAGATTTCTACCTTTATTATATTTTATAGAATTTAACTATATCTAATAATATCAAAAATTATTGTGCCCCTACACTAAAATATATATATATACGTACATTAAATTTTTAATTTAACTTACATTCCCCTATTTTAAATTTTCTTTAATATTAATTCTAATAAAATATTCTTTTATTTCATTTTAATTTTTAGAACTTTAATTTCAATTTCTTCTAATTCCTGATTAGGATGTTGAATTGGTCTTGAAATTAATTTACTTAGATTTACCCCTCTAATTTCTAATCAAAAAAATATTTTATCCTCTGAAGCAGCATTAAAATATTTTTTAACTCAAGCAATCGCTTCTATTAATTTTTTATTTTCTATTTTAATTAAAATAATTATATTAAAAAATTTTGAAATTAATAATTTAATTGCAATTATAATTAATTCTTCAATATTTATAAAAATAGGATCTGCCCCCTTTCATTTTTGATTCCCAAATATTATTGAAGGTTTATCGTGATTAAACTGTTTTATTTTAATGACTTGACAAAAAATTTCACCTATAATTATTCTTTCTTATTATATCAATAATAATTATTTAATATTAATTATAATAATTAATGTTATTGTTGGTATTTTAGGAGGTATTAATCAAACTTCTTTACGTAAATTAATAGCATTTTCTTCAATTAATAACTTAGGTTGAATATTAGCTTCTTTAATAATTAGAGAAAATTTATGATTATTTTATTTGATAATATATTCTTTTTTAATTAGAATTTTATGTTTTACTTTTAATTTATTAAATACATATTTTATTAATCAATTATTTATTATCAATATAAATCCAATTATTAAAATTTCTTTATTTATTAATTTTTTATCATTAGGGGGACTTCCCCCATTTTTAGGATTTTTTCCTAAATGAATTACTATCAATTTTTTAATTACAAATAATCTTTATTTTATTTCTTTTATTTTTATTATAATAAGATTAATTATATTATTTTTTTATATTCGAATTATTTATTCTTCTTTTATATTTAATTATTCAAAATTAAAATGATTTAAATTAAATTTAAAAAATAATTCAATATTATTTATTAATTTTTTTAGAATAATTTCTTTACTAGGAATAATTTTTAGAACTTTCTTTTTTATATAAGGTTTTAAGTTATATAAACTAATAATCTTCAAAATTATAATAAAAGAAATTCTTTAAGCCTTAGTATTAATTATACTCCTTAAAATTTGCAATTTTATATCATTATTGAATATAAAGCTTAATAAAAGAGATTTTATTTTCTCATTAATAAATTTACAATTTATCGCTTATTCTTCAGCCATTTTATTTTGCGAAAATGACTTTATTCTACAAATCATAAAGATATTGGAACATTATATTTTATTCTTGGTATTTGATCAAGTATATTAGGAACTTCTCTTAGTCTTTTAATTCGAACTGAATTAGGAACTCCTGGTTCTTTAATTGGAGATGATCAAATTTATAATACAATTGTAACAGCTCATGCTTTTATTATAATTTTTTTTATAGTTATACCTATTATAATTGGAGGATTTGGAAATTGATTAATTCCTTTAATATTAGGAGCTCCAGATATAGCTTTCCCACGAATAAATAATATAAGATTTTGATTATTACCCCCCTCTCTAACTTTATTAATTTCTAGAATAATTGTAGAAAATGGAGCTGGAACTGGTTGAACTGTATATCCACCTCTTTCTTCTAATATTGCCCATGGAAGTAGATCAGTAGATTTAGTTATTTTTTCTCTACATTTAGCAGGAATTTCTTCAATCTTAGGAGCTATTAATTTTATTACAACTATTATTAATATACGAATCAATAATATATCACTTGATCAAATACCTTTATTTGTGTGAGCTGTAGGAATTACTGCTTTATTATTACTCCTTTCTCTACCAGTTTTAGCTGGTGCTATTACTATATTATTAACAGATCGAAATTTAAATACATCTTTTTTTGATCCTGCTGGAGGAGGAGATCCTATTTTATATCAACATTTATTCTGATTTTTTGGCCATCCAGAAGTTTATATTTTAATTTTACCTGGCTTTGGAATAATTTCTCATATTATTTCCCAAGAAAGAGGAAAAAAAGAAACATTTGGATGTTTAGGAATAATTTATGCTATAATAGCAATTGGATTATTAGGATTTATTGTTTGAGCTCATCATATATTTACAGTTGGAATAGATACAGATACCCGAGCTTATTTCACTTCAGCTACAATAATTATTGCTGTACCTACTGGTATTAAAATTTTTAGTTGATTAGCTACTTTTCACGGAACTCAAATTAATTATAGACCATCAATTTTATGAAGATTAGGATTTGTTTTTCTTTTTACAGTAGGAGGATTAACTGGAGTAATTCTAGCTAATTCATCTATTGATGTAACTCTTCATGATACTTATTATGTTGTAGCTCATTTTCATTATGTTTTATCTATAGGAGCTGTATTCGCCATTATAGGAAGATTTATTCATTGATATCCTTTATTTACAGGTCTTTCCTTAAATCAATATTTTTTAAAAATTCAATTCTTTACTATATTTTTTGGGGTAAATTTAACTTTTTTTCCTCAACATTTTTTAGGATTAGCAGGAATACCTCGTCGCTATTCTGATTATCCTGATAATTTTACTTCTTGAAATATTTTATCTTCTTTTGGCTCTTATATTTCATTATTATCTTTATTAATAATAATAATAATTATTTGAGAATCATTTATTAATCAACGAATTATTCTATTTTCTTTAAATATACCATCTTCTATTGAATGATTACAAAATCTACCTCCATCTGAACATTCTTATAATGAACTTCCTATTTTAAGAAATTTCTAATATGACAGATTATATGTGATGGATTTAAACCCCATTTATAAAGGATTATCCTTTTTTTAGAAATGGCTACATGATCTAATTTTAATCTTCAAAATAGAGCTTCTCCTTTAATAGAACAAATTATTTTTTTTCATGATCATACATTAATTATTTTAATTATAATTACTATTTTAGTAGGTTATTTAATAATTAATTTATTTTTTAATAAGTATATTAACCGATTTTTATTAGAAGGTCAAATAATTGAATTAATTTGAACTATTCTACCTTCAATTACTTTAATTTTTATTGCCTTACCTTCTTTACGTTTATTATATCTTTTAGATGAATTAAATAATCCTTTAATTACATTAAAATCTATTGGTCATCAATGATATTGAAGATATGAGTATTCTGATTTTAATAATGTAGAATTTGATTCTTATATAATTAATTATGAAAAATCAAATATCAATAATTTTCGTTTATTAGATGTTGATAATCGAATTATCCTACCTATAAATAATCAAATTCGAATTATAGTTACAGCAACTGATGTTATTCATTCTTGAACAGTCCCTTCATTAGGAGTTAAAATTGATGCTAATCCAGGCCGACTTAATCAAACTAATTTATTTATTAACCGGCCTGGTATTTTTTTTGGTCAATGTTCAGAAATTTGTGGAGCTAATCATAGATTTATACCTATTATAATTGAAAGAATTTCAATTAAAAATTTTATTAATTGAATTAATAATTATTCTTCATTAGATGACTGAAAGCAAGTACTGGTCTCTTAAACCATTTTATAGTAAATTAGCAATTACTTCTAATGAAAGAATTAGTTAAATAAATAACATAAATATGTCAAATTTAAATTATTACTTTAGTAATATTCTTTTATTCCACAAATAATACCAATTAATTGAATTATTTCTTTTATTATATTTATTATAATTTTTATTATTTTTAATATTATAAATTATTATATTTATATAAACAATAATAATATTTTATCTAATAAAAAAATCTTTTTAAAAAATTTAAAAAACCTTAACTGAAAATGATAAATAATTTATTTTCTATTTTTGATCCTTCTACTAATATTTTCAATCTATCATTAAATTGAATAAGAACTATTATTGGTTTGATATTTATTCCCTATTCTTTTTGAATAATTCCTAACCGTCAATATATTTTTTGAAATTTTATTTTAAATAAACTTCATAATGAATTTAAAATATTATTAGGAATTAATAAATTTAATAAAGGATCTACTTTTATTTTTATCTCATTATTTTCTTTTATTTTATTTAATAATTTCTTAGGATTATTTCCTTATATTTTTACAAGAACTAGTCATCTTACTATTTCCTTATCAATTTCTCTTTCTTTATGATTAAGATTCATATTATATGGATGAATTAATAACTATGAACATATATTTACTCATATAATTCCTCAAGGAACTCCTCCTATTTTAATACCTTTTATAGTATTAATTGAAACAATTAGAAATATTATTCGTCCAGGAACATTAGCTGTTCGTTTATCTGCTAATATAATTGCAGGTCATTTATTACTTACTCTTTTAAGAAATACTAGAAATAATATATCATTTTACTTATTATTTATTTTAATTTTTTTACAAATTTTATTATTAATTTTAGAATCAGCAGTTGCAGTTATTCAAGCCTATGTAATTTCTATTTTAAGAACATTATATTCTAGAGAAGTTAATTAATTACTAATGTCAATAAATAATAATCATCCATTTCATCTAGTAGATTATAGCCCATGACCTTTAACAGGAGCAATCGGAGTAATAACTTTAGTCACAGGAATAGTTAAATGATTCCATGAATTTAATATAAATTTAATAATATTAGGATATTTAATTATTTTATTAACAATATATCAATGATGACGAGATATTTGCCGAGAAGGAACTTATCAAGGTAATCATACAATCTTAGTGTCTAAAGGATTACGATGAGGAATAATCTTATTTATTATTTCTGAAGTATTTTTCTTTATTTCCTTTTTTTGAGCATTTTTTCATAGAAGACTTTCCCCTAATATTGAAATTGGAGCTATATGACCTCCTTATAGAATTATTCCTTTTAATCCTTTTCAAATTCCTCTTCTAAATACTATTATTTTAATTACTTCAGGAGTTTCAGTAACTTGAGCTCATCATGCTATTATAGAAAATAATTTCTCTCAAACTACTCAAAGTCTTTTTATTACTATTATTTTAGGAATTTATTTTACTATTCTTCAAGCTTATGAATATATTGAAGCCCCTTTTACTATTGCAGATTCAATTTATGGTTCAACTTTTTTTATAGCTACAGGTTTTCATGGATTACATGTTATTATTGGAACAATTTTCCTCTCTATTTGTTTTATACGACATTTAAATTCACATTTTTCCAATAATCACCATTTTGGATTTGAAGCAGCAGCTTGATATTGACATTTTGTTGATGTAGTATGATTATTCCTTTATATCTCAATTTATTGATGAGGTAATTAATTTATTTATATAATATATTTAGTATATTTGATTTCCAATCAAAAAGTTTAATTTAATTTAATATAAATAATTAATTTATTATTTATTATCTCAATTTTAATTATTTTAATTTCTAATATTATAATATTTTTAACAATTATTTTATCAAAAAAATCATTTATAGATCGAGAAAAAAACTCCCCCTTTGAATGTGGATTTGATCCTAAATCTTCAGCTCGAATTCCTTTCTCACTACATTTTTTTTTAATTACAGTAATTTTTTTAATTTTTGATGTAGAAATTGCCCTAATTTTTCCTTTAATTAATTCTTTTTACTTAACTAACTTTTTTTCAATAATAAAAATTAGATTTTTTTTTTTAATTATACTTTTAATTGGACTTTATCATGAATGAAATCAAAATATATTAAATTGAACTAACTAGGATTATAGTTTAAAAAAACATTTGATTTGCATTCAAAAAATATTGACTTCAATTTATCTTAAATATGAAGCAATATTTATGCATTTAATTTCGACTTAAAAGAAAGAGTAATTTACTCCATATTTTTAATTGAAACCAAAATAGAGGTATATCACTGTTAATGATATTAATGAATAATTAATTCCAATTAAAGAAATATATAAAGTTAAGCTTCTAACTTAAATTATAGTAGATAATCTCTATTAATATTTCTATTTATATAGTTTATTAAAAACATTACATTTTCATTGTAAAAATAAAAACTTCTTTTTTATAAATATTTAAAGATTTAATAATCACCCTAATATCTTCAATATTATACTCTTTTTAAGCTATTTAAATTTATAATAATAATAATAATAAATAAAAAATTAATATTCAAAAAAAAAATCTAAATAAATAAATTTTAAAATTATTTATTTGATAAAAATTATAAAAAATAGAATAATTCTTAATAACATTAAATATTCCTTGACCTCTATATATTTCTCTTCATCCTAAATCAACATTTTTTAATAAATTTTGACCAATTTTTAAAAAATAAACATTTAATCCATAAGTTGAAAGTCCAGGTATAAATCATATTAAACATAAAAAATTTCTTAAATTATAAGTTATTAAAAACTTATTTATAGAATAAATTTTTATATTTCTAATTATATAACCTATAAATAACCCTATAAATATAACATAAATAACTATTATTTTTAAATTTGTAGGTAAATAAATCATATAAGGATAATTAAAAATTATTCACCTTAAAAATCTACCTACTAATAATCTTATAAATAATAATATAAATATTCTTTTTAATATTACATAATCCTCATCATATAAATTATAAATAACTATTAAATTATAATCATTAATTATCAAATAAAATAATAAACGAATTGTATAAAATACAGTTAAACCTGTTGAAAGATAATATAAGAAAAAAACTATTAAATTTAAATTTCTTATTCTTACTATTTCTAAAATTAAATCCTTAGAATAAAATCCAGCTAAAAATGGTAATCCACATAAAGCTAAATTTGAAATATTTAAGCATAAACTAGTTAAAGGAATATATAAACTAATACCCCCTATATAACGAATATCTTGAATATCATTTATTATATGAATTACTACCCCAGCACATATAAATAATAAAGCTTTAAATATAGCATGAGTTAATAAATGAAAAAATGCTAAATCTGGTATTCCTATACTTAAAATTCTTATTATTAAACCTAATTGTCTTAAAGTAGATAAAGCAATAATTTTTTTTAAATCAAATTCATAATTAGCTGAAATTCCTGCTATCAATATTGTTAATCCTGATAATAATAATAAAAATTTTAAAAAAATTATATCAATTAATATAATATTAAAACGAATTAATAAATAAACACCAGCAGTAACTAATGTAGAAGAGTGAACTAAAGCTGAAACTGGAGTAGGAGCAGCTATAGCAGCAGGTAATCATGATCTAAAAGGAATTTGAGCTCTTTTAGTTATAGCAGCAATAATTAATAAAACTCTAATAATTTTTATTATATAATCATTATTTATAAAATTTAAAAAAAAAATATAATTTCATCTTCCATAATTTATTATTCAAGAAATTACTATTAAAATTATTACATCTCCAATTCGATTAGATAAAGCCGTTAATATACCAGCATTATAAGATTTAATATTTTGATAATAAATTACTAAACAATAAGAAACTAATCCTAAACCATCTCATCCTAAAAAAATTCTAATTATATTAGGACTAATAATTAATAAAATTATAGAAAATACAAATAATAAAACTAAAATAATAAATCGATTTAAATTTAATTCTGAAGATATATAACTCTTTCTATAATAAATTACTGATGACGAAATTATTGAAACAAATATTATGAATAATAAAGATATTCAATCTAATAAAATAGATATTACAATTCTTATTGAACTAAAAGAAATAACTTCTCACTCTAAAAAAATAATTACATTTTCTATAATAAAATAAATTATAAAAAAAAAATTAATTATTCTAAAAAAAAATAAAAAAAAATAACTAATAAAACAAATTGAAAATTTTTTTATGATTTAAAATGAAATTTCATATTTTTGATTCCACAAATCAATATTTTATTTTTAAATTATTTAAATTAACTAAAATCAAATTATAAAATATTCAATTTTTAAAATTAATAAATTTAAAGGTAATCAATGTAATAATAATAATAAATACTCACGAGAAACACCATTACAAAATGTATAAATTCTTATATTATATTTTCCATGTTGGGTATAAGAATATAAATATAATCTATAACCAGCTCTAAAAAATGAAATTAAAATAAGAATAATTATAGATAAATATGATCATCTAATAATTCTATTAATTAATCTAATTTCCCCTATTAAATTTATTGAAGGAGGAGCGGCTATATTTGAAGATATTAATAAAAATCATCATAATCTTATTGAGGGTATAAAATTTATTATTCCCTTATTTATAAATAATCTTCGCCTATGTAAACGTTCATAATTAATATTAACTAAACAAAATATCCCTGATGAACATAATCCATGACCAATTATTATAACATATGAACCTAAATACCCCCAATAATTTATTGTTATAATTCCACAAATCACTATTCTTATATGAGCAACTGAAGAATAAGCAATTAATGATTTTATATCAACTTGACAAAAACAGTTTAATCTAATGTATAAACCCCCTAATAATCTAATTACAACTCAAATTAACCTATATTTTATATTTATTTTTTGAAAAATAATTAAAATTCGTAAAAGCCCATAACCCCCTAACTTTAACATAATTCTAGCTAAAATTATAGAACCTGAAACAGGAGCTTCTACATGAGCTTTTGGTAATCATAAATGAACAAAATATATAGGTATTTTTACTAAAAATGCAAAAATTATAGATAAATATAATAAGAAAAAATTTATATTTAAAAATTTAAAAAAATATATAATTATATAATTATAATTATTAAAAATAAAAAAAATCCCTATTAATATTGGTAAAGAAGCAAATAAAGTATAAAATAATAAATATATCCCTGCTTGAATACGTTCAGGTTGATAACCTCACCCAATAATTAATATTAATGTTGGAATTAATCTACCTTCAAAAAATAAATAAAATATAAATAAATTTATTACTCTAAAAGTTAAATATAATATAATTATTAAGATAATAATATTAAATAAAAAAAAATTAACATAAAAATTTATTTTATTTAAATTTTCTCTAGCTATAACTATTAATAAACAAATTCAAATTCTTAATAAAATTAACCCATAAGAAATTATATCACATCTTAATATATAACTTAAATTACAAAAATTTATAATACTTATATTTAAATTTATAAATATAAATATTAATAATAATATTATTATTTGTACCATTCAAAATATATTTTTTAAAAAACATAAAGGAATTATAAAAATTATTATAAATAAAAATTTTATCATTATAATATTCTTAATCTTTGAAAATAATCATTTCCATGAGTTCGAATTATTGAAACTAAAATTGATAATCCTAAAGCCCCCTCACAAACTGAAAATAATAAAAAAATTATTAATATATATATATCATATTCAATATTACTCAAAAATATAATTATTATAAAAAAAATTCTTAAAACAATAAACTCTAAACTTAATAAAATAATTAATAAATGTTTATGCTTAGAAATAAAAATAATGTTTCCTATAATAAATATTAATAAAACTATAAATCATATATTTAATATTATCATTAGTAATAGTTTTTATAGTTTAAAAAAAAACATTGGTCTTGTAAATCAAAAATAAGTTTATTCTTTAAAAACTTCAAAGAAAAAGAATTTCTTTATCTATAATCTCCAAAATTATTATTTTTATAAACTATTCTTTGATATTTTAAAAATATTTTTCTCTTTATTAATTATTATATTTTCTATTATAATATTATTTTTAAATCATCCTCTTTCTATAGGATTAATAATTTTAATTCAAACTTTAATTATTTGTCTTTTATCAGGAATATTAATTAATTCCTATTGATTTTCTTATATTTTATTTTTAGTATTTTTAGGAGGATTATTAGTTTTATTCATTTATGTGTCAAGAGTAGCCTCTAATGAATTATTCCATATAAATTTTTTTTTAAAAAATTTTTTATCTTGCTTATTATTCCTATCAATATTTTTAAGTTTATTTTATATATATAATATAAATTGACTTAATTTTTCATTTAATTATGAAATAAAAAATATTATAAATTTTTTCATTTTTTTTAATAATGAAAATAAAATTAATTTATCTAAATTATATAATAATCAAACTCATTTAATAATAATAATATTAATTATTTATCTCTTTATTACTTTAGTAGCTATTGTAAAAATTACAAATATTTTTTTTGGTCCTCTACGATCAATTAATTATTAACTTACTAATGATAAATAAATTTTTACCAATTCGTAAAAGTCATCCTTTATTAAAAATTATTAATAATTCATTAATCGATTTACCTTCACCTTCTAATATCTCAACTTGATGAAATTTTGGATCTCTATTAGCTTTATGTTTAATTATTCAAATCATTACAGGATTATTTTTAACTATATATTATACTGCTAATATTGAAATAGCTTTTTATAGAGTTAATTATATTTGCCGAAATGTAAATTATGGTTGATTAATTCGAACACTTCATGCAAATGGAGCATCTTTTTTTTTTATTTGTATTTATCTTCACATTGGTCGAGGAATTTATTATGAATCCTTTAATTTAAAATATACATGAATAATTGGTATTCTTATTCTTTTTATTTTAATAGCAACAGCTTTTATAGGATATGTTTTACCTTGAGGTCAAATATCTTTTTGAGGTGCTACAGTAATTACTAATCTTTTATCAGCTATTCCTTATTTAGGATCAATATTAGTAAATTGAATTTGAGGGGGATTTGCTATTGATAATGCAACTTTAACACGATTTTATTCTTTTCATTTTTTATTCCCATTTATTATTTTAATATTAACTATAATTCATTTATTATTTTTACATCAAACAGGCTCTAATAATCCTTTAGGTATAAATAGAAATTTAGATAAAATTCCTTTTCATCCATTTTTCACTTTTAAAGATTTAATTGGTTTTATTATTTTACTATTATTATTAAGATTATTAACCTTAACTAATCCTTACTTACTAGGAGATCCTGATAATTTCATCCCTGCTAATCCTTTAGTGACTCCTATTCACATTCAACCTGAATGATATTTCTTATTTGCTTATGCTATTCTCCGTTCAATTCCTAATAAACTAGGAGGAGTTATTGCTTTAGTAATATCAATTTTAATTTTAATTATTTTACCTTTAACTTTTAATAAAATAATACAAGGAATTCAATTTTATCCTTTAAATCAATTTATTTTTTGAATTATAGTTACTACTATTATTCTTTTAACTTGAGCAGGAGCTCGCCCTGTTGAAGAACCTTATATTATTACAAGACAACTACTAACTTTATTATATTTTTCTTACTTTATTATTAATCCAATTATTAGTAAATATTGAGATAATTTAATTTTTCATAATTAATTAATTAATGAGCTTGTTAAAGCATTTGTTTTGAAAACTTAAGAAAGAATTTATTATTCTATTAATTTATACTAAAATTATTAACTAATTAAAAAATAATTTAAATCCTAAAAAAAATAATAAAAAATTTAAAGAAACTGGCAAATATCTTTTTCAAGATAAATATATTAATTTATCATAACGATAACGAGGTATAGTACCTCGAACTCAAATAAAAACGAAAGAAATAAATGATAATTTCAAATAAAATATTAATCTTAATCTATAACCCCCTATATATATTAAAATAAATAATATTCTTATAAAAAGAATACTAGTATATTCAGATAAAAAAATTAAAGTAAATCCACCTCTTCTATACTCTACATTAAATCCTGAAACTAATTCTCTTTCCCCCTCTGCAAAATCAAATGGAGTTCGATTTGTTTCAGCTAATCTAGAAGATAATCAACATAATCTTAAAGGTATTATTAAAAAAAAATTTCAAATAAATTCTTGATAAAAAAAAAAATCAATTAAATTAAAATTTATAATTATAACAATTCTTGATAATATAATTAAAGCTAATCTAACTTCATAAGAAATTGTTTGAGCAACAGCTCGTAAACCCCCTAATAAAGCATAATTAGAATTTGAAGATCAACCTGCAATTATTACTGTAAATACACCAATTCTTGTACAACATAAAAAAAATAAGATTCCTAAATTAAATCTAATTAAATTAAAATAATAAGGAATTAATAATCAAGTTATTAAAGTAACAACAAATCTTAAAATCGGAGAAAAATAATAAACTATATAATTAGAATAATTAGGGAAAGTTTGTTCTTTTGTAAATAATTTTAAAACATCAGCAAAAGGTTGTAAAATTCCTATATAACCAACTTTATTAGGTCCTTTCCGAATTTGAATATATCCTAAAGCTTGTCGCTCTAATAAAGTTAAAAAGCTACACCTACTATAATCCCAATAATTATAATTAATACTCCAACAATAAATATATAAATATCAAATAATATCATTTACTATATATATAATTAATTATATATTTATGACTTCTAAAATCATTACATTTTTTCTGCCAAAATAGCTAAATAAATATTATTAATATTCAATATTTTAAAATTATTTTTAATATTTGATCCTTTCGTACTAAAATATTATAATTATTTAAAGATAGAAACCAACCTGGCTCACACCGGTTTGAACTCAGATCATGTAAGATTTTAATGATCGAACAGATCAAAATTTTAAACCTTTGCATTTAAATTTTATCTTAATCCAACATCGAGGTCGCAAACTTTTTTTCCTATTTGAACTAAAAAAAAAAATTACGCTGTTATCCCTAAGGTAATTTTTTCTTTTAATCACTATTAATGGATCATTTATTCATAAATTAATGTTAATTATAAAAAAAAAGTTAATCTAATTTTTCTATCACCCCAATAAAATAATTAATTTAATTTTAATTTTAAAATTTAAATATTAATAATAATTAAATTAATTATAAAACTCTATAGGGTCTTCTCGTCTTTTAAAATTATTTTAGCTTTTTTACTAAAAAATTAAATTTTATTTATTAAATAGAGACAGTATATATTTCATCCAATCTTTCATACAAGTCACCAATTAAGAGACTAATGATTATGCTACCTTTGTACAGTCAAAATACTGCAGCCCTTTAATATTATATCAGTGGGCAGATTAGACTTTAAATTATTCCCAAAAAGACATGTTTTTGATAAACAGGTGAATATAAATTTTTGCCGAATTCCTTTAATTAATTTATCATAAACTTTTAATTTATTATTAAATTTATATACTAATTTTATCATTATAACTAATTTTATTTTATTAAAATATATTTTTTTATAAAAAATTAAATTTTTTTATAAAATTTTAAATTAAATTAAATTATTTATAAAAAATTATAATTTATTTAACAATTTAAATTTTAAAATTTTAATTTTAATTTCATACTAATTATAAAAATTTATTTTAAAGCTTATCCCTTAAAATATTTAATATTAATTATAAAATTTTCAAAAATAAAAATTTTAATTTTTAATATTTAAAATTAAATTTTTTTCTAAAAAAACTAGATATTTTTAAAAACGATTAACATTTCATTTCTAATTAATTATTAAAAATAATTATACTACATTAACTTTTATAATTAATTAACTCTTTTAAATTCGAGAAATTTTTAATTAAAAAATATTATTAATAAACTCTGATACACAAGATACAACAAATTAAATTTACTTTTCCTTGAATTTTATTTCCCCTATTTCATAATTCTTTTACAATACTATTAAACTATAAATTTAAAAATTATTTCTTTCTAAATACTCTAACCCCCATTAAAATACTTATCTATAAAAATTTTTTTATTATAAATTAATTTATTAATCTTTCCCCCTCAAATTAATTAAATTTAATATCTTTTCAATGTAAATGAAATGCTTTACCAAGCTCTAATTTGATTCTTTCTAGAAACACTTTCCAGTACTTCTACTTTGTTACGACTTATTTCAACTTATTAATGAAAGCGACGGGCAATATGTACATATTCCAATTTTTAATCATTTTAATAAATTAATTAAAATTACATTTAAATCCACCTTCAAATATATATTAAAAAATATTATTCATTTAATCATTTCTTATTGTAATCCATTATATTCTTAACTATAATCTACATCTTGATCTGAATTAATTTATTTTAAAAATTTTTAAATATTATTTTTATTAAAAAATATTTTTTTAACAACGATATATAAAATAAAAAAGTTAAGTAAATTTATTCGTGGATTATCAATTATTAAACAGATTCCTCTAAATGAACTAAAATACCGCCAAATTATTTAAGTTTCTATAAATAATTATATACTATTTTAGTATTTTTTATTTAATTTTTAATAATAGAGTATCTAATTCTAGTTTTTTTATAAAATTTAATAAACCATAATATTTAATAAAATTTTAAATAAATTAAAATTTCACCTAATAATTTATTATTTAATTTTTATTATTATATTTATTATTTACTAATAAAATTTAAATTATTTTTTGTTTAACCGCAACTGCTGGCACAAAATTTGTTAATAACTTTAAAATATTACTAAATCTTAATTTCTTAAATTTTTAATACTAATTACTATAATTAATTATTTAAAAATTATTAAAATAATTAAAAATATACACTAAAATTTATATGTAAAATAAATTTAAATTAAATTTTATAAATCATAAAAAATTTATTTATATATGAAAATTTTTCATATAGATTTTTTTTTAAAATAAATTATTTATTTATTATTATTATATATATATATATGTATATAATAAAATATTTAATATAAATTAATAAAAGTTTAATAATTTCTCTTATTTTTTCTTCATAATAATTATTAAATACCTAAATTGCTATATAAAATTTTATAAATTAAAAAATTATATCATATTAATATAAATATATTTTAATTAAATATTTTATTATATTATTATAATTATTAATATATTAAATATTAATTATATTGTTATAATTATTAATTAATTAAATGTTTAATATATATATATATGTACTAAAAAAATTATATTTTTTAAAAAGAAATTATAATTATAATTTTATTTAAACCATTTTTAATTTTTTTTATATAAATAAAAAAAAATAATTTTAAAAATA